GCCTGCCAGCCCGACCAGTTGGCCATACCATAGTGTGAGTACCAAAAGCTCTAGTATCTCCCAAGTCTTTTCCAAGCCAAGGCAAAGATCAAGAGCTGGGGCAGGCGTCAGCCACAAGCTTGGTGGAAAGGCGCTATGACAAGCGGCTGGGGCGCTTGCGGGGCTCTCTCTGATCGAAATGTGGAATGCTGCTTGAAGCTTTTAGTTTTATGTGTAGCGAGTCAGCTAATGAGAGTATACGAAAGGAGTCTAGCCCCAAGGGAGTAGAAGTTTTCCTACAGATGTTTTTTTTAGCTCTTAGTGACATGATTTCGATAGCAAACGTCCGCCCATGAGGGTTCCTAAATTTCTGTTCTACGAATGGAGATCTAGCCGCAAAAGGAAAGTTTTTCATGTCACTATAAGTATATAGAAAAATGTGGTCTAACCGCGAAAGGTTTTCAATGTTACTTATTAATCAAGATGATATTAAAAAAAAGGATTTGCCGTGGAAAGACCCCAGTCCTGAATGAGTTGGTTCCCCCTTTTCCTTTACGGATATGGCACCACTCTATGTATGAAATTTTGCTTACATATAGAATCACAGGCATTAACCAGAGAAAACTGTTGAGAAAGATAGCTCAAAAGGACTGGTTCTCGAGCTTCCTTAACCCACTCCCGAATAGTTCGTTCAGAAGGCAAGGCCTCGTCATCGCATTTAAATGGCTTTTTGGAAGCATGCAAAAGACCTCAAGTCTTCGCCTTTCCGCTTCAAGAAATGTCCTTGGTAACGACCTTCTACAGATTTGATCTCCAGAATGCTTGCTCTTTTGGGTCAAAGTGGTGGGTGGGTATCGGTCTTGGTCTCATTGGTAGTCTCAGTCCAGCTCATACTGAAAGCATGAATTTTGGATATACTGAGTTGCGGCTCTCCAGCTCTTAGCTAATTGTAATAGGCGGGCACCTCTCCTTAAGGCAGCATGCCTCAGGAAGAGGCCATATACTACCTCTACTCGATGCTCATATGCTATTCTTCCCCACTCACCGCCCTGCTTGTCGCGTTAAGCTTGCTGCTTTGCTGTACTGTAAGAAGGAAGATGACCCAGCAAGCAACTAGTTGCGTAGGCGGAATAGAGTAGCTTGTTGAATTCCCAAAAACGGCAAGACTATCAATCTTTGAGACCGTGGGCCTCAACGTTCACTTCAATCGCAAGTCTTGAAGACCCTTGAGCTACAGCACTAAGCCAAGGAAGGAATCGGGTCGGGAAAGAAGACTGGAACCGATGTTCCAGATCATTACGAATCCTAAGCCAACTGAGTTATCTCGTTTGGTGTGGGCATCAGTTGAAGTTGAAGTTTTTGTAAATTATCGATGAGAAAGGTATTATTATGGTAACTTATCAATAAAGTTACCCTTTTTGGAAAGACTTAGGCTCAATCGCAGCTTAACAGGCTCGCTCGCTGCATCCTTCTTCTTTTAAGAGTTCTTTCGAAGCCCCTTTCTAACACCTTATTTTTCGTTGGTAATGGTTTCAGGTTCTGAATGGATGTCCCAATTGGGTGAATTCTTAAACCGAGATGGATTCTTGCCCAAAAAAGAGAAAAAGAGAGAAGGAGAGCGCTATTAATACTATTAAGAACAGTACTTACCGAAAGCAGTACCATAAGCGTTACGACAAGCCGTAGGTTCCTTCTTTTAGTCCATAGAAGGCTTTCTTTTCCGAGTATACTAACTAGATGTGAATAAAGTGATCTACCTATCGAAGGTTTCATATAAACCTACTCATCTGGGTTTCAACTCATAAAAACATTACACACTTCTTGAACACAAGCTATAACAACTTCTTTACCCCATGACTCTTAAAAAAGGAATCTTTCTTTTTTCTGAATGCAAGATAGGTCTTTAGGTCTTTCGGTATCAATTAGTGGGCTTTCTTTTCTTCCTAGGCGACTTCCTGCAAGGCAATAGGCATTAGTTGAGACATTGTAATAGAATAGCATGAGAAAGAAGAAGGTGACTTCCCAAGTCTGTTGACCATCCTCCGAAATAGGTGTGATAAAGTCTGAAATCAGTCATGGGTATATGGGTCCGACGAGAAAGACTATTTGTTGGGCTAGATTCCCACCCGGCTCTCATCAAGCTGTCTAGTTTATATATATAAATCTCTCTCTCGCTACGCCCTTTAGGCGAGTGAAGTTCCCCGTGTTACCGTTTCCGGAAGTTCTTCCATCCCTCCCTCCGACTGAGGAATCAAGCACCTTCGAACCGCAAGGGCTAAGACTAGGGATCTTCTTCGCATCGAGAAAGAAACTCATTGATAAAGGATCTCACCTTACTCTAAGAAGTAAGCAAGTAAACCCTCAAAAGATGTGCACAAGAGCTAAGCCTACTTCCCTAGCTACTTTCCTTACTTATTCTTACTACTGTCTAGCTCGGACTGACTGCATGTTACCAAGCATTCCTACTCTCACTATGCTTAGGACATCGGATTCGTGCATTCTAGTGCATCCTTACTTCTTTACTTGCGTGGATTTCCGTACTATTGGAAAAGTGCCATTATTCATCTAATCTCAGATGTCAATGAACAATAAATTCTTTCTAGAGCTAGAGGAGTGAGGCTAAGCTATATGCTACCCTATCTTATGAAACCTGAAATGAAAAATCTTGAGACTGGGCTGGAACAAAGGGGTACTTATATCTTTAAAGGTAGCCGTCTGCTACTAATAAGAATATAATTCCTTAAAGACCTTCCCCTTCTTTAGGTTTAGGGGTGAAAGAAAGCGCCTTTTAACTCCTCCCTTATCGTTAGCCCTACGTGGGAAAGCATTTAGCTATTCGTAGATGTAGGGGAATCAAAAAAGCATCTTTGAAGGAATTCGAGAAGAATCCATTTTCCTATGCTTTTTTAGTTAGAAGAAGAAAGTCTCCCCTTGCCTACTTACTAAGGAAGCTCCATATTCTATTTAAGCTGGCAAGGCTTGAGTTTGACATTGGTCGCCTTCGCTAACATGTAGTAATTGGTCTTTCTCTTTCCGGTTGTTTTCATGTATCAAATCCAATGTCCTTTTCTTTCTATGAGTATGAATTCGATTTAGAAAGAAGAAATCGAACTAGCACTAACAACGGGAAGAGCAAACTGCTTTTAGCTCATATTCAAGCTCAGAGGGGTACAACCAATTAGGATAGACAACGGATTTGGTGATTTGGTAATAGAATCGGGTGTGGACATAGCAAACCTCCTACTATAAATAAGAGAGATGCCCTTAGACCAGTATGGAGGGAAGGGAAAGAAATTCATGTAAGTCCTAAAAGAAGGATAGTGCGGCTACGCTGCTCTCGCGCTCCCCTCATACGATGATAGAGGGGGATCACGAGCTTGCTACGCTATGAGAAGAGAGCCCTGGGAGTTCTTCTCTTTACTGCATCTTTTCTTAAGAATTTCTTTGATTTTAATACCAGTACTCAGAAGGACATAAACTACAGCAGATAAACGCATCGGATATATAGGTTGCAGCTGCCGCTCTTAGTCCTATAGCCTAGCAGAACATCTAATCTATTATAACCTCTGTCCTTGCCCGCTATCTGACTGCCAAAGAGAAGAGAGCAAGAGCTGACGATCTTTAAGACGAAAAATAGTCCGCATGATCGTCTGCTCAACCCAACCCGAATGGGTTAACTTCATAGCCCGGTCACTCTACTCTAACTGAGGCTTTCTACCTGATCATAGTTACGCAACTCCGACGCTAGGCCTCACTCCATTTAGATTGAGTGAGTCATTGGGTGATCTCCTGCCTCTGGATTGCCTACCAAATGCAACTGGGGACATAGAAACGACCAGGCCCCTTTCCTTCTATTCTTTCTATTGTGCGTGCCTATCTGTTAGTCTTATTCAGTACTTTCCCCTTTCCTAGATTTGCTACCTGCTCTGTTAGTGTCGGCCTTTTGGTACAAAAAAGAGGACGTAGTCGGGGCGCAGAAGAGTACGTCTTTCTATATGCCCAATAATGGCTCTCTCCCCGAAGGGCCTCTCAATAGAAGTTAGAGCGGCTGCACAAATATGAAATAGAATTTAGTAAGAGTAAAGGTCCGCCCACCTCTGATCCAAGCTTAGCTCCCAAGTCGGGATTTCTTCCTAAAGTGAGGACTTTGCCCCGTATAGGCAGATGGGTATAAAGTGGGTCACTCTGCCAAGATTCAATCTTTCCCCTTCTCTTTCTTTTCTTTGAGTCAGTCCGCCCTAGGGTGCAGCTCTGGTCCCTACTTATTGTATAAGAGAGTCGTGCTTCTCTTCCTCTTCCACAGGTCTCTCGAACCTGCAGGTTGCTGCTATCCCCCGAAGAGAATAGACGAAGAGGTTCTTCCCATTATGGAATGCAAGAGCAAAAGCGGAAATCCCAGTATTGTAAGAGAAGGGTCAGCTCATCCAAGCGGAGCTAAGAGGTGGTGCATTTCTGACTCACTGAGGAACCAAGTCTATCCCCGAGTGGTCAACCCTGTTGTTTACTTGAATTGCCTCGTGGATGTCAACCCAGGTCTTGTTTTGTCCAATCGAGTGGGTATTGGTGTTGTCCCCTTAAGCTATAAGGTGGGCCGCTTATTCCCATCCAAAAACCGGATCCCTAGGCCAACCCTACAGGAAAGCTACTTAAGAAGACAGAACCCCGAGGGAAATCGTGAATCTTTTCATAGGTACTTACCCTCGTTACTAAGATGGGTATATCCGGCTTTCTAGGACCCTACTTCCTAATAGCTAGGCAGACTCGCAGGAAGATGCTCCTGATAGTGCGCATTTGTATTAGTACAAAAATGGATCTATGCCCGAGTGCATTACCAAGCCAAGAGCTGGGTAGCTAGTAGTTCTTGTTCTTTCCTAATAGCTAGGCAGACTCGCAGGAAGATGCTCCTGATAGTGCGCATTTGTATTAGTACAAAAATGGATCTATGCCCGAGTGCATTACCAAGCCAAGAGCTGGGTAGCTAGTAGTTCTTGTTCTTGTCATTCCTATCCGACTAGTAGGAAGCGCGGCTATGGAACTAAGAGAATAGATAGAGCGGCAACCGCAACCGATTGCCCGAGTGCATTACCAAGCCAAGAGCTGGGTAGCTAGTAGTTCTTGTTCTTGTCATTCCTATCCGACTAGTAGGAAGCGCGGCTATGGAACTAAGAGAATAGATAGAGCGGCAACCGCAACCGATATATCCGCTGCTATTATCCGCTCTTAGGTTGCAGTTGCTCTTTGAGTTATCTCTTTCTTTATGGGTCTTCCCAGGCTTCTAAAAGGTTAGATCAAGATAGGAGAGATAAGAATGGTATTAGATGGGTGTCTTCTTCTTTCCTTTGGCCATATATTCGTAATGCCCTTTTCCCGGCTAGCAAAAGCAGTAGTTGACTCGTATTAAAGAAGAATAGGCCTATGGTGAAACTTGAGTTGCTTCACTTTGAGACTGAGAGCTCTCACTGGTTGAGTCACTGCCAAGTAGGCTTATCAGAGAGCAAGCAAACCACAGTGCGACGTTCAGGCCGTGTGGAGCCACTTGCAGTGGATACAGAGAGAATGTTCGAGAAGTGTCACTGGGTTTTCATCCCTTGGACAGCATGCGTGCTACTGATGAAGAAAAAGGATGGCACATGGAGATTTTGTGTTGACTACAGGGATAAAAACCTGACTATTAAAGATTCTTTAATAATCAGCCTTATACCTATTATTGAAGAATTGGTGGATGAGTTATGTGGGGCAAAGGTGTTCTGTTCTACAAGATAAATCGGAGATCTTGTTATCACCAGATCAGGGTGTTTGAAAATAATATTTAAAAGACAGCTTTCAAGACTCACTTGGGGCATTATGAATTTGTTGTAATGCCTTTCCGCCTTAATAATATAATAGAATATAATGCACCCTCTACTTTTCAGGCCCTAATGAATGAGGTTTTCAGTAAGTGTTTGAGGAATTGTAAATGTCTTTTTTGATGACATTTTTATAATAAATGAATTGTTGTGTGGAGGAGCACTTGAAACACTTAAGGGCAGTGTTTACTATTCTGAGGGAACATAAACTTTATGCTAAACTGTCAAAGTATGAATTTGGGCAACCACAGATAGATTCCTGGGGTCATATCATTTCTGGAGAGGGTCTTGCTGTAGATCCATCCGAAATTGAGAGCATGACTCCGTGGCCAACTCCCACCAGTGTGAAATCCTTGAGGGGGGTTTCGGGCTTTAGTTGGTATTATAGGACACTTGTGAGAAACTCTGGAAAGATTGCTAAGCCACTGACAGACCTGTTGAAGAAGGGACAATTCAAATAGAATGAAGCTGTAGAAAAGTCTTTTCAAGAGTTTAAAACAAGCTATGACCATAACCCCTGTCATGGCCCCACCTGACTTTTCAAAGCCCTTCGTCTTGGAGACTGATGCTTGTGACAGAGGGATAGGTGCGGCTCTGATGCAGCAAGCAAGCCTCTAGCTTACTACAGCAAAGCACTGGGAACTAAGCACGGAGGTTAGAGAACTCTCTTGGTTTTCTTCTGGATGGCTTAGTTGGGTTGGTTGGTGTCTATGGTTAGAGTGGGACTTCTTGAGGTGTGATGGCATTCACAGCAGCAGGTGTAGTGGTGGGAAAGTTCTCATATTCAAGATTCAAGGTTATCCCTTCCACCACCACCCTACTGGTCAGAGGGTTTCGAAGGTCTACCTCGACCGAAAGGGAGTAAAAGCCCCAGAAAGAAGGTGAGACTTGGACTTGTGGAAGACATTTTCATAATAAATGAGGGCATAGCCAGTAAGAAAGGAGATATATTCTTCCATGTTCAGAGGCCCTGAATTCCGGGCTGTTGCTGAAAGAAAGGCAGCATAATCGTATAAGGACTCCCCGTAGCGTCCGGGTAGGCCAAGGGTCGGAAAACTCTGGGACGGACGCAAAAGGATGCACAGTCTCAGCATTCGGAGGGAGCCCAGTGATAGCGGCGACATCCAGCAACGTAGGGCTAATCATTCTGAAGCTGAAGTGAAAAGCATTAGAGGTAGTAGACCAAAATAAGGAAATGACCTTAAGGAAAGAAGGATGCCATATAGGAGGAATGCAGCAGCTTACCGCCGTTCGAGCTGATCCCGAGCAGCGTGTCAGCCGAGAGGGAACTGGGTAAATTCGGCTTAAGCGAGTGAAGTGAAGTGCTCCTCGGGAATGAGCGTAATGAGCTTGAAAGAGGAATAGTTCATAGGCACATTCCATCCAAACTTTCCATTCCATTCCTTCTTGACTCTTCTTCTTTGACAGATATAGTTCTTGCTGCTGCCTTTCTTTATATAAAGAATATGGCCTTCTTGATCCTACAATCATTCCATCCTTTGGAAGTTGATTATTAGGTTGAGTTTGAAGCCTAAGGCGCTTTTAAGCCCTTTCTTTTCCATTTCTCGGGACGGGAACTAGAACTCTAGAATCTAGTTGTTAGCTTACTCTTACGCGTATGACATCTTCGTTTTTCTATTAGCTACTTATCGAAGAACAAGCAAGATCTAGATTT